AATATAATGCAAAACCAAAATACTTGGAGGACTCTTCTGACAAAAAAATATGTAATTGTCAGCAAAGTTGTTTCTTTTGTTTTTCTTCAGTTAAAATCCAAAAATTCTTCTTACTTATCATATACAATACATATACATACATATACATTAAGGCATAGGTCGTCGATTCCGCATTGGATAAAAGAGATAAAATGCCCTTTTTAGAATAAGTGGTTTATTCAAATCATTTTATCGAGATGAGTGTTCTATATCGATAAAATATTCATTTTTGAACCATCTCTATATTAACATAGTGGTAGAAGTAGAAAGAGTACCATGCTGTGCCTAGACTTCAAGCGGTTTGCCTTAACCATCTTAACAGCCCCTCACTATTGGTTGCTAGAGAATCAAAGTAGATTTTCCAATTAATCACGAAATGTTATGGTTCTTACATATACATATAATTTATTAAGAAGTAATTCGCGGGATCATGCACCTTTCTTTACTAGTTATAACGGGAAAGGATACAGCTGATTGGATCCAGCATACTATTTTTGAAATAAACAACTCACACACACACCCTTTCCAAAAAAGATCAATACACCAATCACTACACTTAGATTTATTGGATTTGTTGCTAAAATATTGGTATTAAATCTGAAACTCTCGGCAGATGACCTGTGGACCAAAGAAACGAAAGAATCGGTTACATTTTTCATATAATTTACTCTTGTCTTGACTAAAAAATTGACCAGAGTTCTTTTTCTATCACTTTGCCCCTCTATATTTATTATTATTTATATATTAATATTATATTTATTATTTATATTAAAATTTAATTATTTTTATTTGAAAATCGAGTCAAAAAAAATATTCTAGTTATTCGAGTTATAGTTATAAAGTATGAACTACTCCTTGATTGTTGCAACACCTCAAAAAGGAGTTTCTCTTGACTATGAACGGGGAAGGATGAAAGAGAGTCGGTATGCTAATTCCTCATCTTCAAATCAGCCCCTCCCGTAGGTTTTTTCTTAACGAATAAGGAATTGTAGGAGAGAAATCTTGATCTAATTTGAAAAAAGCAAACGACAAGTCCAAAGCAATAAAATAAAAAAAATAAAATAGTAAAAATATATGTTTTTCTAAGATTAAACAATTAAACAAAAGGATTCGCAAATAAAAGTGCTAATGCTATAACCAATCCATAAATCGTTAAAGCTTCCATAAAAGCTAGACTAAGCAATAGAGTACCTCGTATCTTTCCCTCTGCCTCGGGCTGTCTCGCGATACCCTCTACGGCTTGACCCGCAGCAGTTCCTTGACCAACTCCGGGTCCAATAGAAGCAAGCCCTACAGCCAATCCAGCAGCAATAACGGAAGCAGCAGAAATTAGTGGATTCATGATAAGTTCCTCGTACCAACAAAAATAAATGGTTAATGATACAATCCGCCAATGAATTATGACTTTATTATTCCATCGAGAGGATTCATCCAGTCGAAGTAACTAAGAACTTCGAATTTAAGTAAGAATATTATTGAATAATCCGAACTACTTCTATCTCTTTTTTTTTTTACAACTCTATAATCTCTAATATCGTAATTTTTTTTTATTTTTTTTGTTCCTATTGCTTTTCTTTATATATAGAGTCTTGTATACTTCTATTCCTTTAGTAAATCATTTTGAGCCGCGCACACATTGCTCCTTGTTGCTAAGAAAAGACTATTTCAAAGATGGACCTCCATGGATTCGCCTATATAAGTTGCGGCTAAAGTTGCAAAAATAAGAGCTTGAATACCACTTGTAAATAATCCAAGTAACATGACAGGGATAGGAACCACTGAAGGTACTAAAGAAATAAGAACAACAACTACTAATTCATCCGCTAAGATATTTCCGAAAAGTCGAAAACTAAGTGATAAGGGCTTTGTGAAATCTTCTAAGATGTTAATGGGTAAAAGAATTGAGGTTGGTTGAATATATTTACCGAAATAACTTAATCCCTTTTTGTTAAGACCTGCATAGAAATATGACACTGATGTGAGTAAAGCCAAAGCAACAGTAGTATTTATATCATTCGTGGGTGCGGCTAACTCTCCATGAGGTAATTCTATGATTTTCCAAGGTAAAAGAGCTCCCGACCAATTAGAAACAAAAATAAAAAGAAACATAGTTCCTATAAAAGGAACCCAAGGTCCATATTCTTCTCCAATTTGAGTTTTACTCACATCTCGAATGAATTCAAGAACATATTCAAAGAAATTTTGACCCCTGGTTGGAATGGTTTGCGGGTTCCGAACAGCTATAGTAGCTGAACCTAATAAGATAGCAATTACAACCCAAGAGGTAATAAGTACTTGGCCATGGACTTGGAAACCCCCTATTTGCCAATATAAATGTTGGCCTACTTCCACACCGGATATATCGTATAACCCCTTGTAGTGTGTTAATGGTACATGATAGCACATTCATATTGCCCTCTTAAAAAAAAAATAGAACTTTAAACAAAATTATTTTGATTCAACCATCTCTTTGTCTACTTGAGTTGGATATTTTCAATATCAAAAAATAAAAAAAAAATATTTTGAATACTAACTAATCACAAAATATCCCCAGTTATTTATATATATTTTATTTTTAAAAAATTCATAAATAATAACCGATTCCAGAAATATATCGGATTTTATTGAAGTAAAAGTTATTTATCTTATTATTATTAATCAAGGATTTCTTCTATAGCTAGAACGGCCCTCACAAATTGCGAATACTAATTTGTTAAGAATTAAGCGGATTGAAGATATAGCGTCATCGTTCGCCGGAATCGAAATATCTGCAAGATCGGGATCACAATTTGTATCGATTAAACAAATTGTTGGAATTCCCAAAGTGATACACTCTCGTAGAGCCGTATATTCTTCCTGCTGATCGACGATGATTACAATATCGGGTAACCCCGTCATATATTTAATCCCGCCTAGATATGTTTGCAAGTGGGATAATTGTCTTTTCACCACAGCCACATCTCTTTTTGGAAGGCGGTTGAGTCTTCCCGTTTTTTGTTCCATTCTCAAGTCCCTGAACTTATGAAGTCTCGTTTCTGTAGTGGACCAATTCGTTAACATCCCGCCGAGCCATTTTTTATTAACACAATGACACCGAGCCCTTATTGCAGCCCATGCTACTGAATCAGCTGCTTTATTTTTTGTCCCAACAATCAAGAATTGTTTTCCCCTACTTGCTGCATCAAAAATCAAATTGCAGGCTTCGGATAAAAAACGAGCAGTTCTCGTAAGATTTGTAATATGAATACCTTTATGCTTTGCAGAGATATAAGGTGCCATTTTAGGATTCCATTTCCTAGTACCATGCCCGAAGTGAACTCCTGCCTCCAGCATATCTTCCAAGTCGATGTTCCAATACCTTATTGTCATTTATCCCCAATCCCCCCTTAATTTATTTTTGTTAAAAAAAAAAGAGACAAGGAACCCTGAGCTGAAATAAATAATTGTTCCGACGGAACCTTCTCTTCTACCGCAGATTGGCCGTAGATAGACGAATAAGCCATTAGTCTTTTATATTGCTTACTTTTTTTTTGATTACCAACTCAAATTATTGCACAAAATACAGATAGTAGAAAAGATAAATCCGTTTTTAGGAATCATTAAATCCTATAAATGATTGTTCTGGTCTATCGTGGAAATTATTTGAAATAAAAAAACAATCAAATAATTTTATGTGGTAAAACAAAAATATCTCTCATTTCCCCCCTTAAATATATTGTTTTTTTGTTTCCAATGGGCTCTTGTTATGTTGTTTTGAAGGGAGCACTAATCCTTTCAATCGGGGTACACCAACGCGGGTGGGTATCATACCCCCCCAGCAACGTTCTATTTCAGGCCTTTTCAACCAATTACTGGGATCTGCTTTTTATAAAACTCGAGCAGTTTCTTGAAAACTCGCTTCAGATATAAAACTTTGAGTATTGAGAGATGCTCTTGTTATTCCCAATAACAATAATAAGGCTCAGTAACAAACCGCCTAACCACTCGGCTTCTTATAAGTAATTTGTGTATCTACACCCCAATGATACTATTGTTCCGTACCATTACCATTATGGAAGAAGATCCGGGTAAGATATGCACTTCCTCGGAAATGAAAAAAAAATTTGGTATTTTGGCCTAAAGAAAATGCCATTGATGGGGATTTCAATTGAGATACCCGAAGGGGGCATTAGTCTGTTCGCGCGTTCTTGAATCGATTGGAGTGGAATGATGAATCTATTTATTCGTCTATTTTTAGAATAAATCATAATTATATTATGGTAGCAAATGGTCAGATCTATGAGAGGATTACAACGACCAGTACATATAATCAGGAATCCTATATTCTTTCTTCTTTTTTACCCCCAAAAATATGAAAAAAAGAATTTTTTTATCATTTTTGGCGGCATGGCCAAGTGGTAAGGCGGGGGACTGCAAATCTCCCTTCCCCAGTTCAAATCCGGGTGTCGCCTGATCAACATCAACAAAAAACTTGAAATCTGTTCTTATGTTCTGCTGATATAACTTGCGGAATTCTTCCCCGGTAGAAGCATAGGAAACAGATCATTGATACTTTGTGTTTGATTCTAAGCATGTAGTCCGAAGGTTTTATAAAAGAAAATATTATGAATACTAGATCCGAATGAGGATTCATCTAATATACAGGTAGGGGGGCTATCAAGACTTTTTGATTCCCTTCTATGACTATGAGTGTCTAATGACTAGATCTTGAATAAGATTGTATCCCCTGATAATAAATTCAACTAATTAATAGTTTTGGAAGGGGGCGGAGGTTGCTTTATATACGACAGACTCGCGAGAATCTCTGGGGTGTTCGGGTATTCAATCAATATTAGATTGGACGCATAAATAATTTACTTTTTTTTTATATTTTATAGATATAGAAAGGGGGCAAAAATAAAGAATTTATTTTTGGCAACCCCCAGTCAAGCCCCCTCTTTCACAACGATAATGGGTAGGGGGTACGGATTAGATCAAACGAGGAAATAGAGATCTGTAATTGTAATATAATCAATAATAGATAGTTAGATAGTGATTTCTCTTTTTTAGAGATTTATCCCCTTCTGTTTTGACTTATACTTATAAGGTTAACAAAAAAAAAATAGGTCTTACTATTTATTCTTATTCCTGCATGTTCCCATTCCGTTGGGATGTTACTACGTATTTTGCTTGTCTTTAATCTTTCCCGATTCAAAATCATAATCAATTTTTTGGATTGGTTTCTCAATAGTGTTTGCCCGGAATCCCTTTTTGACTCCGCTCCACTATTATTAGTATTAGTGAGGAATAACAATAACGGGGAAGAATTATTTTTGTATTTATAGAGATAGGGACATAATTCATAATATAGTAAGTCTCGCTTGGGCTGCTTTAATGTTAATGGTAGTCTTTACTACATTTTCCCTTTTTCACTCGTAGTGTGGGGAAGAGGTGGGCTATAGAAGTACTACTGATCGAGTTAGGGAATCAAATCGTATCAATTGTTTTATATGTTTTATAGCCTCGTTCTGCAACGCATTTTGAACTATTTAAAATAAAAATCTCCTAATTTTGAATCCCATTGGAGTAATCTATGATATGAATGATATGAATCATACTCTTTCAATCAAAGATATATTTCAGCGATTCCCGTGTTTGTATTTTTAAAAGAACAGGATTCGGGTAATTGTAAATTGATTCCAACCCAAAATTTTTCCCATATTTTATATTTCAATCAATCAAAGGTAATGGACTCCGGACTATCTTTATACTTTATATATGCATACTGAGGAAGATACCGGACTTTTTTTTTTATTTCTTTCCTTATGTACTGTTCAAAGTCAAAGAGGAAGTCGTTTTATTAAGTGTATACACACTTTACTTTATATGAATATGATAAATGATATAGAGTGGTTGTATAACGAGAGACTATGCAATAAAATAATAAGATCTTGCCCCGGGCGAGTCATATTCATATATGGGGTAGTTTGGTTTCTAATTTGAGAAAGGCAATTTATGTTTTATCGGTTTATTTCATATCATGGTTCGGGCGTTAAAAATAAGTAAGGTTTCCTCTTCCTTACTTATACTTATTAGTTTATTATTAGTTTATTAGTTAAGGATAAAGGAATTATAATTCTTAAGATAAGAATTATTTCAGATTTATCGGAACAAATAGATATAGCAAATTGGGTCTATGATAAATATTTCGTCTGTAAATTCAATGAATGAATTACTTCTCAATGGATCTTGAATCAGATCAATATCATTAATAACAATATCTGATCTATCAAATCAACCCGCCGCCACGACTTAAATAGTATAACAAAGTAAGTTCTTTTATCCATACCAAATCATAATTTTGATTCCTGACCCAATTTTGATTCCTGACCCAATCAATCAAAAAATTCCTTTATTAATCATTAATCAGCCGTTTATTTTCTTTTTTTTTTCTATAATCTACCTTGCGTCTTCCTTGGACAATCATCTGATGGAGGATCATCAGATTGCCTTTTCGCGTCGCTTAATGATTAATTGAATAGTTACAAACCTAAACGAAATAAAAAAAATAGGGAAGAAAAAAGAAATAAAGACTCCTTTTTTTTGCTTTGGGAATGAAAGTATGCCCCCGACACCCTTTAACTAGTTCATAGAAAGGGAAAATTTAAAATTAATTGTTATTCGATATTATCCGTCGGGACTGGCGGGGCTCGAACCCGCAGCTTCCGCCTTGACAGGGCGGTGCTCTGACCAATTGAACTACAATCCCAGGGAAATAAGGGATCTAGCAGAAAATTTTATTCTTTTTTTATCTTTATCTTTATCTTTGTTTCTGAAGGACAGGGGGGTTTATACCATTTAATGGTATATTTTTTGCGAATTATTGGGCCGAGCTGGATTTGAACCAGCGTAGACATATTGCCAACGAATTTACAGTCCGTCCCCATTAACCGCTCGGGCATCGACCCAGGAAAAATCAATTTTAGGATTATTGGTAATCCATGATCAACTTCCTTTCGCAGTACCCTATCTACCCCCAGGGGAATTTGAATCCCCGCTGCCTCCTTGAAAGAGAGATGTCCTAAACCACTAGACGATGGGGGCCTACTTGCCTAACTGCCCTCATACTATGATCATAGTATGATCAGTTTTTTGAAATTGTCAATATTTCAATATAATAATATAATTATATTATAATTATATTTTATATAATAATTATATTATATATAATGGAATTATATGATTATATCCAAGGGATCTTTCCGTTTTTCAGAATTATATATATATTATAATTTTTATAATTTTGGTTTGGGTGGATTCATCATTCATATTCACATATTCACGAATTGTTCATTATAATCGGCATTCTCCTTATAAATAAATATAAATATATAAATCTACTAAGATAAATCTAGAAAGCGGTATCCAGAAGTTATCAAAAATTTTCTATAAGGACTTTAGCTCAAGGGGACAAGTATAATTTCTTCATCACATGATTCGACATAAAATAAATATCAAGATATTTATTTTATGTCGAATTGGTACGTGTACATGTATGTTGTGTATCAATCTAGTGAATTTTTATTTTATTTGATAGGGATCATCAAAATAAATAAAATAAATTGGGGCTGGTATTCATTTTACCCTAGACTTGCTAGGCAAATCCATTTGATTATTCAAAAATAAGCCACTAATCACTATGACTCTACTGCATATATATATATGAAATATGAATATGATATGTACCTATAGAGATTTTATCTACTTTTATCTATTATCTATATAGTAACTCGTTCGGGAATTAAATAAAAGAAGCCCTTTTAACTCAGTGGTAGAGTAACACCACGGTAAGGCGTAAGTCATCGGTTCAAATCCGATAAGGGGCTTTTCTTTTTTTAATAAAAGTCCGGTCATAATACTGAGTTAGAATAGAATAAGAAAATGGAACATTTGTTCGGTAAATTTTAAAATTATTATGAATAATCAGAAGCCGCCTCTTGAATCATCAAAGATCCCTATTACCAATACCAAATACATTGAAAAGATTTGAAATCAACAAAAGAAAACGTAAGTGGACCTGACCCATTTAATTATGACTATATCTGCTATTCTTATATTAAATATTAAAAATTGATAGAGATAAAATTTGAATTATAACAATTGACCCCCTCTCTTTATGATACCAATCCGGGCAAAAAATAAATAGAAACAATTCTATTCAATGAGCAAAATAAAAATAAAGGAGAGAGAGGGATTCGAACCCTCGATAGTTCTTTGTTCAAAACTATACCGGTTTTCAAGACCGGGGCTATCAACCACTCAGCCATCTCTCCGAAAGACCGTTTGGGGTTTTTATTCCTACGAATAGAACATGGCTGTAGCGTAGGGGGTGTATACCACTACTCTCGGTAGAAAGATTTCAGGTGTGAATCTACCGATCTATCTATCCGTATGTATATATAATCCAGCATTCCCATTTGTTAAATAAAAAAATAAAATTACATTTCCACTGACTCCATGTACAAATCGAGTGGTCTAAAGTAATAAGTGCAATTGATTCGTGGTAAACTAAAATCCCCGATGATGTATTTTATTACAATTTTTTGGCTGATAGAGGGATCAAATGGTATAGTTTGTTGGTATCTTGGAGGATAAAAAGCATGACTCTTGTTTTACAATTGGGAGTTTTGCATTAATTGCTACTTAATCAATCTTATTGAGTAGCGTACCTACCCGTCGTATTTGCTTCTCCTGATGGTTGGTCAAGTAACAAAAATGTTGTATTTTTCCGGTACATCGTTATGGATTGGGTTAGTCTTTCTGGTCAGTATCCTTAATTCTCTCATTTCTTGAACCTATTCGTCCCAGATCCAAAACCAAAATGACCCCCAAAAAAATGTGGATATAGTCGAATGGTAAAATTTCTCTTTGCCAAGGAGAAGATGCGGGTTCGATTCCCGCTATCCGCCCAAGATCAAGATAAAGTAATATTTTTAATATTATAGTTGGTCGTGATAGTGTAGTGAGTCTATCCCCTCTTTTTTTTCCCTTTCCCCCACCCAAAAGGGTGGTAATTGTAATTAATTATCTAGTTAACAGAGCCAAACCTCCAAACCTCCAATTTTTTGATAAAAAAAAGATGTTGCGGAGACAGGATTTGAACCCGTGACCTCAAGGTTATGAGCCTTGCGAGCTACCAAACTGCTCTACCCCGCGTGAAAAAAGAGAATTAGTAAAAACTATAATAGACAAACAAAGATTGAATGTGCCCCTTTACCCATATCTGTACAAATAGAATAGTACATTTATACAGAATGGTAAAGAGGCCCTTTCTTATCATCGATCGTAGAAATGATTGGTAAGGTTAATCCTTACCAACTTGATCTTGTTGCTCCTGGCAACAAGCATGCATGAACCATTTCACGAAGTATGTGTCCGGATAGTCCAAAGTCTCGATAGTTAGCTCTTGACCTTCCGGTCAAAAAACAACGGCGATGAAGGCGTGTAGGTGCACTATTCCGTGGTGGGGATTGTAACTTCCAATAAATTTCCCATTTGTCACTCAATGATGGAACTTTACTTATTTCTTTTTTTGAGTATCGACGAATCAAACGATATTTCTGTTCTAGCTTTTGCCTCCTCTTTTCCCTCTGAATCAAACTTTTTCTTGCCATAAAATGGTTCAGGTCCTATTAGTTGATACAAGTCGAATCCTAGATGTAGAAATATAAAAAAGGGGTCCCTCTATCCATCGAATCAAATTGGCCAAAGGTGTGTGTTCATGAGCTAAAGTTTCAATCAATCAATTCCTGCCAATATCCACGCCAGGAGATTAAGAACATAAATCAAGTAGCCCAAACAAGATGTCCAAATAATAACATCCATGCCCAGACCGATAAACTATTCATACCAATTCATACCAAAAGGGTTATATCCACTGATAAGTTGTGAAGAGTTTAACCATAAATAAGTGGAAGATTCATTAAACTGTGAAAAACGTTACCCTGCCATAATGTGGTGCGCTTCCAGTGCCAAAAATAACTCATCCCGCGGTACAGTTGTAATTCACCAGTTATTCCAGATGCTATACAAATCTGAAAAAAAAAAACCAGAGGTTATTTGTATTCCTCGTAAACCCCCGCCCACATAACCATTTTTTTGGCCTACTTTAGTCAAATAAAAAAAATAATTAATAAACCTTTGTTGAGAGAGATTTATATAATTAATTAGTTTGTTTCTCTTATACTTTTATATCTCCCATTTATCTATTTTCTTTAGTTCTTTACTGGAGCAATTATGATCTGTAAGTCGATCCGGGGCAAGTGTTCGGATTTATTTTATTATGACTATAGTCATCAGGTGCTCAAGGGACCTTTTAATCTCATAAAACCTTTTTGGTAGCTTTGTATTGATGCAAAAACTATCTTTTTGTACAACCTGATGGTGTGAATTACTCTATTACAAATCACGCGAGCAGCCATTGCTAAGAAACATCACGGTATATTTATATATTATATTATTTTATATTATTATTTTATTGATTTTGATTGAAATAAATTATTGAAACAAATTTGAATGATTTCGTTGTTAATTTAGATATTTAATTTAGGTTTCTTTATACTAGTTTTTATTTTTTAATTTGTTTCAATAAAATTTAAATTAAAAAAGAAAGAAGTCTATTTTTGTACTTTATTCCTTATTCCTTATTTATTTTTTTTATTTGGTTTTTTATTTGATTAATGAAGCCAAACCAAAAAACAATTAATTATAACAAATAAAATATAAAAATATTCTACACTAAATCAGAGAATAGAATTAATAAATAAAATAAATAAACGGCGCCTTCTTTTTCTTTTATTCAAAACGCCTCGTGATCTTCAACCAATTTTGTGCTTCAATATAATTAATCACCAGGATACCTGGAGTAAGCGCTATAGCCTGTATTCCAAATTCCAATAATAAATAATAGATGAAATCAAAAAATAATAGATGAAAATATTCTCATTATGGACGACTGAGCAGAGCTAGTGTTTTTACAAGAAATCTCTAGCCAACCCTCCTGCAAGAGATCTTTTATTAACTATTAACATCAAACGTGTTGAGACTAGATATAAATGAGAACTCCAACCATTTCTTTGTTTTCAACGCCTCCAAATTTCCAGGAATTTGTCACTTCAACAACCTTCAATGGTTATATTGGTATCCAACGAACGAGATGGATGTTTGTTGTCCCAACCATTCTTTTAGTCCCGGGCCCTATAACTATAAGGAAAAGGAAGGGGATAATTTATAACAAGGTTTTCATGTTGTTGATTCCTAGGTGTAGTGTTTCTTACCTTATGCTGTCCATGGGTACTAGTGGTATAGGATTCCCCATAATACAATACAGAACCTCTAGGTGTAACCACCTTTCGCTCAATACTCTAATCGCAAATTTAAACATAGCATCTGCCTGAGGTTGCATTAATAGAGGATACACGACATAAGGAATTGTTCTATTTCCAAACTTCACCTTCAACAAGCGTAGATTTCTTTCAAAAATTTTCTCCAATTGCGTGTCTTTTTCATAAGACCGAGATAAATGATAAATGAAAAAAAAAGATTATGGGTCTGCTATTCGAATTGTTACTTTTTGATAGGAATCAATATGAAATATTTCAACCCGATTTGGTTTATATTTATATTTATAGTAGTATACCAACGAAGGTAACTAGTCTTATTTCATTGAAGTTAAAGATCGACTAATCATTATATGATGAAAATAGAATAAGAATAACTGCCTCTTTTTTATGTTGTGTATATAGCAGGTATACAACCCACTATACAAATACAAAAATATTTTATGAATCTAGAATAGAGGGGTAAGGGAGGGGTTTGTTATTGAGAACTCTTAAAAACTGGAAATAAATTTGATAATTTTTAGGGTATGGAATCATAGTCTATTAGTCTATATAGAAATAGAATTATAATAGTATAATTATACTAGAAAGGTATCCGTAAAGTTAACCACCCTAGCCTAAAAATCTAGACCTACCAATCAGTTAAAGTTAATTCGTTCTAATTCATTGATTTAATCGATTCTAATCTAAATAGTATCATTATTTTTACAAACATGACACTACCCCCTTTTAATCAAAGTAAAGAAAGGTCTTTCTTTACTTTGATTAAAACTTTTCTATTTTATATTTATAATATAATAAATAATATAATAATCTAGAATGGAATATGAATAACTCGCTATTCGCTCGGTTTTTGGTACATAATCATTATGTAGGAGAGATGGCCGAGCGGTTCAAGGCGTAGCATTGGAACTGCTATGTAAGCTTTTTTTGTTTACCGAGGGTTCGAATCCCTCTCTTTCCATACATAGACCCGTTTTTTATTAATAACACTGGATCAACTAGCAATGGAAACCTTTATTCCACCAGTTAGACCTTTCATTGATATATATTCTCTATTCCGAATTCTAAACTAGGAAGAAT